TGTAAAGAATCCTTTGTTTTTTTTCCACATCATTTTTTCTCAGATTTAGAGACACACGAGATCTTGCCATTTTTTCTTTTTTTTTCATATCATATATGATATAGATATAATCTAAAAGTCTTTGGATACATATACGCTGTAAAGGTAAAGTAAAAAGGGCTTTTAGGGCGAAAGATGCATCTTTTTACTTTTTTAAACTTAAAATAAAGGTAGAAAATCTTATCTACCGGATTGTTGTACATTTTTCTTTGTTTTAGGAATTTCATGTACAAATACAAGTGGTTTTTTTTTAATACACATGCATCTGATTATTTATTATATATGTATTCTTATTCTTCTGTGTTACAATATAGCTATATAAAAAAAGAAAAAAAGAAGGAGGATTTTCAATGCGAGATCTAAAAACATATCTCTCCGTGGCACCGGTACTAAGTACTTTATGGTTCGGATCTTTAGCAGGTCTATTGATAGAAATCAATCGTTTTTTCCCGGATGCGTTAACATTCCCCTTTTTTTCATTCTAGTTATTGACATGGTAAGGGGGTAACGAAGATTAGAGATAGGATACACTATCTGTGACTAATCCCCCGCCCTTTCTCCCTTTCACCTTATATTCGATAAAGGGAGAAAGAAAAAAGGATTCAACCTCAGCAAAGTTTGGGCTCACGCTCGAATTGAAAATTCAATTCAAAAATAAGAGTGAGAACGGAAATTTAAAAGTGGGTCTAGGGCAAAAGTATCATACACGAGACTTAAACGAAATACTCTACTGTGATTCGAAATCTATTTTTCCTCAAAATAGATTTCGAATTCTTTAGTACTAAAAAAAATAGAATAGTTAGAAATCATTGGATTACGCATTCTTTATTATATATACTTAATTCTATTTCCTATTCCTATAATAATAATATTTTAAAAATGTATTTACTATTCCTCTATTTAATTTACTGCAACGAAATTTTTTGAAGTGGATTTCTAGTTTGCAATTTCTATTTTTTTCTTTCTTTACGCTTTGGGTCGAAAATAAAAGAGTTGCTTGAATAAAAAATTCACACAAAAAGGGGGGTTCATGGCCAAGGGTAAAGATGTCCGAGTAAGTGTTATTTTGGAATGTACTAGTTGTGTTCGAAAGAATGTTAATAAGGAATCGAGGGGTATTTCCCGATATATTACTCAAAAGAATCGACGCAATACGCCCAGTCGGTTGGAATTAAAAAAATTCTGTCCCTATTGTTACAAGCATACAATTCATGGAGAGATAAAGAAATAGATCGAACCGACCGTCTGTGTATCGTCTTTTGAAGCAAGAGTACAAAAGGACATATATTATACATATATTTTATTTCATTATATGGCTAAAAAAATGATAATAAAATGGAATAACAAAATACATATTATTCTAGACAATAGATAAGAATTCTAATATATGGATATAGAATATTTCTATTAGAATAAAAAAAAAAGAAATAATATTAGAAAATATAGAATATATAAAAAAAGGATTCCGGACTAGAAGCTATATAGAATATAAATGTATAATAATAATATAAGCGATAAGCCTATATAAAATAAAAAAATAGAAATATATAAATAAGGATAACATATATACAATAAACAAATTCAAATTAAAGAAAAGAATAAAAAAACCAAATCCTATTTCGAATTTATTTTTTTTAGATCCGACCGAAATAGGATTTTCGGTAGAATATTTTTTATATTATAAGGAATAAATAAACTAACCAAACCATGGATAAATCCAAGCGATCTTTCCTTAAACCTAAGCGGCCTTTTCGTAGGCGCTTACCCCCGCTCCAATCGGGGGACCGAATTGATTATAGAAACATGAGTTTAATTAGTCGATTTATTAGTGAACAGGGAAAAATTTTATCTAGGCGCGTGAATAGATTGACTCTGAAACAACAACGATTAATTACTATTGCTATAAAACAAGCTCGTATTCTATCTTTGTTACCCTTTCTTAATAACGAGAAACAAGTTGAAAGAGCCAAGTCGGCCGTTAGAACTACAGGTTTTCGAGGTTTTCGAACAAAAAAACAATAGGTTTACTTTTTTTATCCATTCAAGTGATGTTTTGCTCTAAAAAATCTGATAATCCGGATTTTTTGTTGTCTCGGAATAAAAAATATTTTTTTTATTCATATTGAATGCCTTTGTGCATTTTGACTACTTTCTTATATTATATTATAAATTCTAATTTTTTATTGTATTTCGGACTACTTTATATTCTATCTTCCCTTCCCGGAGTTCCTTCTCCGGGTAACTTTGTTTAAAAAAATTCGGGTGCTTTTTTCCAATCTTCTTTTTTTATGATCTCGTTGGAAATACTATAAAGACAATTCCTATTTAAAATAGCTATTTGTGCAAGTATTTTACGATTAAGAATCAACTGTCGCTTGTACAGATCATGTATAAATTTACTATAGTTATAGTATACGCCCTTTTCCGTTTCGCGAATTGCTGCGTTTATCCGAGTAATCCACAACCGACGAAAATCTCTCTTTTTCTTATCTCTATCTCGATGAGCCGAAAACAAAGCTCTTATTTTCTGTTGAGCAATAATACGAATAGTTTTTGAATGGGCCCCTCGAAAGCTTGATACAAATAAACGCATTTTTTTTCTACGTCTCCGAGCTATATATCCTCGTCTAACTCTCGTCATTGAATAAATGAAACTTTGCTAAATAACTAATTGATTTTATTTCTCTTTGAGTTATTTTTTTTTCTTTCCTCACTGGTAATAACAAAACGGATTTTTCCAATGTATAAAAAGAATTCCAATGGCTTTTGCTACTATAACCTTCCCGACCACGATTTTTTCTTTTTTTTCGAGGCATTTTGCCTCAACTCCAAATGAAATAAGAAATTGGATTGATACCAGGTATCAAAAAGAAAAACGTAGTAAATCTAGATGAATAAAGAAATAGTGGGTTCCTTCGTTTCTATGGTTCCTTCTTAAACGGTGAGGTCCTCTCTATACACCGGAGCCCTTTACTTCGTTTCGTCAACGTTATAGGTAACTTGTACAATTCAAACTCATTGGCTCTACCCATGAATTATCCAGTAATAGGCCTTTCACAACGAGATCCGCCTATACAGTAACGGTATTTAGTTTTGAAGGTTAGCTGGATAGCTGGCCCTGTTAGTCCGTTTTGCAAAAATGGGAGCCTAAATCTTTATTTCTTTTTTTTTATAGTACTTTCCCGCGTAATGTATAGCATTTGCTACCAATGGGAACTTGCTTCTCATCTTAAATCGAGCTAATTGGGGTTACACCAAGGTAAACCATAAATTTCATACGCATGGATATGGTAGATCTTTTTTTCGATAGTGACCAGAGTTCTTCCATTTTATCCTATTCACTGGTAACGACCATTGATGCTGGAAATTTTCTTTTGTTAGCCCAGTTAATAATTTGAACGAGTCGCACATACACCCTAGTACAGGTTCCTCGGCGTTGAGGACATCCCCGAAGAGCGGGGGATTTCGTGACGTTTCTAATTGGCTGTCTTGTGTTTCTAATAAGCTGTTTAATAGTTGGCATGCTGAATCATTTACATAAGGGACTGGTTTAGATGAATCCTAACCTGATGAGTATGAATTCTTTCTAGTTATATATATAGAATATTACCCAGGAAAGTCAAAAGATAAAATCTTAATTTGCGAATTTGACTACTTTGGCTCTTTCCATTGGTCCTTCTTTACTATTTCTACTCCTTCATTCGCTATAAGATCAATAATTCCGTAAGCTTGGGCTTCTTTTGCTGACATAAAAACATCCCTTTCCAGGTCTTCAGTTAGAACCCAAAAAGGTTGGCCTGTTCTTTGTGCATAAACCTTTGTGAGTGTTTCTCGCAAAGTCAATAGTTCTTCCGCTTCCATCATACATTCTCCCGTTGATCCCTCATGAAAAGAACTAGCAGGTTGATGGATCATTACCCTGATGATATAACAAAAAGAAGGTTCCTCCATCTCGCATGATGAGACAAAAGATAGGGAATAAAAATAAACTTGAACAACCGTACGTGCATCTTTTGCTCATTGCATACGGCTCGACAGTGGAATTTACTTTTCTCTTCCATAGAAGAAAAATAGAACCGATCAGATCCAGATCACTAAATCATCCAATTACCACCCTTCTTTTCGTGAGTTCAAAATACTATGATGGCTCCGTTGCTTTATATATAAATTTCGTCTGTAATTCAGCAATCCCAAAGTTTCTTTTTGATCCTAAATAAGGAATTTTTTTCTTTTCATAACTATTGTTAGGTTAGGATTAAGATCCTTTTGTTATAAAAAAGTTTGTGACGCTGAAACGGATTCCGGATAAATAAAAAATCGGGAATACCCTTTACTCTCATACTCCTCTCTCGATACATAATCTAATGTTTTGAAAAAAAAACTAACCAAATTTTGCATATCGAATTCAAAGTGCCATGCTATTTTTACTATTTTTACTTAACACTACTCATAATATATATATAATATAGCTTGATATTTCTTGTGGTGAAGGCATAGTCTTTTTTTCTCAAATAAAAAACTCATTGGCGCCAAAGCCAAGCGTGAGGGAATGCAAAACGTTTGGTAATTTCTCCTCCGACCAGGATAAAAGATCCCATTGAAGCGGCTATTCCCATGCATATTGTATATATATCTGGTAGCACAAGTTGCATAGCATCAAAAATAGCTATTCCGGGTAATACCCATCCGCCAGGACAATTTATAAACAAATACAAATCCTGTGTCTGATCCTCTATACTGAGATATATGATAAGACCAACAAGATAATTCGAGATTTCGGTCGTAATTTCTTGGGTTAAAAAAAGTAATCTTGCTCGATAAAGTCGGTTGATTAGGGTAAAATTGTCTCCCTTAGGAACCGTACATGCACCTTTTGATGCATACGGCTCAAAAAAATGTGAAAAAGAAAAAAATCAATGTCTAGATTACTGCCCTCTTATTTTTGGATAGTAGTTCTTTATAACTTCTAATGAGGGGGGTTGTCTTCTATTTTTCAAGAAATATGAGTTTTTTTGATTCTTTAGATTTTGACTTCGTTCTACTATCAATAGAAAAAACTCATATTTCTTAGAGTAAAGAAATAAAAAAAGAGAATATAGAAGATTCCATATCTAGATACAAAATAGAATAGAATAAAGGCATCATAAACAGAATCAAAAAAATTACATACATATAAAAATATTCAAAAAAATATTTTATTTTTATATATAACAATATGCAAATAAAAAAAAATCATAAAAAAAAAGAATAGTATGTAGAAAGAAAGAGTATTTCTATAGGTCTATAAAAGGTCAATTTTTCTAACGAACTGCTCGTTGATTTATTGTTTCATCGAGATGGAATGTAAACCACGATGTCATTTTCTTGTTCTTGAAGGGGCCTATTTAATTATTTTAGGTTTATGCTCTACTCCGGGTAAAACTATGCTCGATTTTTATTTGCACATATAGGTCAAATACATCTAATACCGCTTATTTTTGTTTTTCTAAGATTTTTTTCATTTAGTGCATGCCTTTTCAAAAAAAAATGGGATATTGAATATATTGAGTTCATCTAGTTTATTCGAGTGATTAAGGTTCAGATGATTCCTCTACCTATTCCATTTATAATTTTGATAAATAGGAATAATTTTTCCTACAAGCAGTAATGATCGATATATTACCAATTGGGATTTGTTTAAACGGAGCCTGGATACTTCATGTCATTTTATTGGCCAAGCCAACCATAAAGTATTCTAATTGTATTAGTCTGAATCCCCCTACAAATGGATCTAGTTGAACTTCGCGCTCCAAATTTTTGATGATTCAATCAATCTTTCTTGGGCGAAGAGAAGGATATCTCGATCGGGGAAGAGAACGGGGAAAGCCCATATGACCCAATATATCTGACAAGTCGCACTATACGTCAACCCAAGTTGCATCTTCATCTCCCGGAATTCGAAAGGGTACTTTTGGAACACCAATAGGCATTAACTAAAAGAAAAAAATAATTAAGTACTATATTTCACTTTGATATGGAAACGTAATAATCGGGCTATTCTCTTCATAATATCAACATATATGATAAAGGTTGATATTCTTTATCATATATTCTGTCTAGAATACATTAAAAAAGTTCATAAAAGCCGATCGAATAACTAAAGGAAAATTCTTATGACTAGAGCCGTCCAACGATGAACAAATATGGCGGCATTTGCTCATATAAAAAGGTATCAACCCCCATTGCGTATTGGTACTTATTGGGTATAAAATAGATCTGGTTCTCTTTGTTCCTACAAACATAATTGTTCCATTCTTACCATATAGAATAGAACAAATATTAACCCTTGCTCCGAGATAATCCACGGAACAGAACAGGGGTCCGTTGATAATCATAGTCTTTTCCAATGCAATAAAGTTACATAGTGTCTATTTTTATTTAATAAAGGGGTATTTCCATGGGTTTGCCTTGGTATCGTGTTCATACCGTTGTATTGAATGATCCGGGTCGGTTGATTTCTGTCCATATAATGCATACGGCCTTGGTTGCTGGTTGGGCCGGTTCGATGGCTCTATATGAATTAGCGGTTTTTGATCCCTCTGATCCCGTTCTTGATCCAATGTGGAGACAGGGTATGTTCGTTATACCCTTCATGACTCGTTTAGGAATAACCAATTCCTGGGGCGGTTGGAGTATTACAGGGGGGGCGGTAACAGATCCCAGTATTTGGAGTTATGAAGGTGTGGCCGGGGCACATATTGTGTTTTCTGGCTTGTGCTTTTTAGCCGCTATTTGGCATTGGGTCTATTGGGATCTAGAAATTTTTTCTGATGAACGTACAGGAAAACCTTCATTAGATTTGCCTAAGATTTTTGGAATTCATTTATTTCTTTCCGGGGTGGCTTGTTTTGGTTTTGGCGCATTTCATGTAACAGGCTTGTATGGTCCTGGAATATGGGTGTCTGATCCTTATGGACTAACTGGAAAAGTTCAGTCAGTAAATCCCGCATGGGGCGTAGAGGGTTTTGATCCTTTTGTTCCAGGGGGAATAGCCTCTCATCATATTGCAGCAGGGACATTGGGCATATTAGCTGGATTATTCCATCTTAGTGTCCGCCCGCCCCAACGTCTATACAAAGGATTACGTATGGGTAATATTGAAACCGTACTTTCCAGCAGTATCGCTGCTGTCTTTTTTGCAGCTTTTGTAGTTGCCGGAACTATGTGGTATGGTTCAGCAACTACTCCGATCGAATTATTTGGTCCCACCCGTTATCAATGGGATCAGGGATACTTTCAGCAAGAAATATATCGAAGAGTTAGTGCTGGGCTGGCCGAAAATCAAAGTTTATCAGAAGTTTGGTCGAAAATTCCTGACAAATTAGCCTTTTATGATTACATTGGCAATAATCCGGCAAAGGGGGGGTTATTCAGGGCAGGTTCAATGGACAGTGGGGATGGAATAGCTGTTGGATGGTTAGGACACCCAATATTTAGAGATAAAGAAGGGCGTGAGCTATTTGTACGTCGTATGCCTACTTTTTTTGAAACATTTCCAGTTGTTTTGATAGACGGAGATGGGATTGTTAGAGCCGATGTTCCTTTTAGAAGAGCAGAATCAAAATATAGCGTTGAACAAGTAGGTGTAACTGTTGAGTTCTATGGTGGCGAACTCAATGGAGTCAGTTATAGCGATCCTGCTACTGTGAAAAAATATGCTAGACGTGCTCAATTAGGTGAAATTTTTGAATTAGATCGTGCTACTTTGAAATCAGATGGTGTTTTTCGTAGTAGTCCGAGGGGTTGGTTTACTTTTGGACATGCTTCCTTTGCGCTGCTCTTCTTCTTCGGACATATTTGGCATGGGGCTAGAACCTTGTTTAGAGATGTTTTTGCTGGTATTGACCCAGATTTAGATGCTCAAGTAGAATTTGGAGCATTCCAAAAACTAGGAGATCCAACTACAAGAAGACAAGCAGTCTGATAGAAAATTGCTTTCGTCATTTTCGTCTCTCTTTTTGTGATTTGACATTAGGGATCAGAGAAATTTTGATTTAATCATTTGACTCTTTCTTTATTTATCAGGGAAATAACCCCCAATAAACAGGTATGGAAGCTATAATCGTAAACCACAATCGAATCTATGGAAGCATTGGTTTATACATTTCTATTAGTCTCGACTCTAGGGATAATTTTTTTCGCTATCTTTTTTCGAGAACCGCCTAAAATTTCAACTAAGAAATGATTTTTCATTCTCTCAGTTGAAGTAATGAGCCTCCCAATATGCATATTGGGAGGCTCATTACTTCAACTAGTCCCCGTGTTCCTCGAAGGGATCTCTTAGTTGTTGAGAGGGTTGCCCAAAAGCGGTATATAAGGCATACCCGGTAAAACTTACAAGTAAACCAGATACAAAGATAGCGACTAGGGTTGCTGTTTCCATTCTTATATGAATTCAAGACCGCAAAGTATCTCTGATAAGATCCTTTATTTACAGGGGAATGGTATACAAAGTCAACAGATCTCAATAAATACAATCGGATTTATGGCTACACAAACCGTTGATAGTAGTTCTAGATCTCGTCCAAGACAAACGACGGTAGGGGCTTTATTGAAACCGTTGAATTCGGAATATGGTAAAGTAGCTCCTGGGTGGGGCACTACTCCTTTGATGGGTATCGCAATGGCTTTATTTGCAGTATTCTTATCTATTATTTTGGAGATTTATAACTCTTCCGTTTTATTGGATGGAATTTCAATGAATTGAATCCACAAGAACTATTAAGTTCGAGTTTTTCAATACAAAGTGAATTTTCGGGTTTCTGGTTTATAACCCTGTTGGTAGTTCGATCGCGAAATTTCTTTCTGTATTTCCGGAATATGAGTGTGTGACTTGTTATAATTGATCCTATTGATAATACAGAGAATGAGTCTGTCATCTTATCTTTATAAAGATGGTTCTACCTCGTCGGATACTCATCCGAGTATCTGGAGCACGGAATATTATGAAATAGATCCAGAATTGAACTATGATTTATACTTAATAATCAGACTTTGTGACCGGATTCTAAATTCTAACTACAAAATTTTCAACAAATTAGATTATAAATTGAAAGATTTTTCTTTCTAAAAAGTAAATTAGGTAAATTCGTTCGTATTTTGAGTCATTATACCTATGAATAAGTGATGATCCGATAGTTCTTACTCAGGGAATCTTTGGGCTTGGGGTTTTTATTGAATCATCGTGGTTCTAGTATGAATCTGGGGTTTCAATTAATTTATAGGGTCTTAACAAGAGAAATTCCTATCAATGACAAAAAACAATAGTAAAAGCTGGATTACACACAACTAACAAACCAAAGAAAAAATAGGGAAAGAGAAGATTCAAGAGGCCTAATAATAAAGAGAAAAAGGAAGAGCCGACTTGAGATTTTGGCATTATCACCACAAAGAATAACTTTCGTATTTTTAATGCTTCGTATCTGCACTTCCGAGAAGATGAAATCGGAAGATATATTATATATGCGTCGGGAGCAGTATTTGTGTGTTTCTGCTTGAGCTGTACGAGATCAAATTCTCATATACGGTTCTCAGAGGGGGAGTCTACCCGGTTTACCTATCTCAATAAAGTCTACGATTGGTTTGAAGAACGTCTCGAGATTCAGGCGATTGCAGATGATATAACTAGTAAATATGTTCCTCCTCATGTCAACATATTTTATTGTCTAGGGGGAATTACCCTTACTTGTTTTTTAGTACAAGTAGCTACGGGGTTTGCTATGACTTTTTACTATCGTCCAACTGTTGCTGAGGCGTTTGCTTCTGTTCAATACATAATGACTGAAGCAAATTTTGGTTGGTTAATCCGATCAGTTCATCGGTGGTCGGCAAGCATGATGGTTCTAATGATGATACTGCACGTATTTCGTGTGTATCTCACTGGTGGGTTTAAAAAACCTCGGGAATTGACTTGGGTTACAGG